TGAATTTTCTGAAAGGTAACTATCCCGCTTTCATATAAAAATTTATATAGAATCTTTGAAAAAGACTTTTTTTCATACTTCATAAAAAAGAAAAAGACTCACTGTCTTTAGGATCTGATGCTACACCGCTGCTCAATACCTTAGGGGATCCACTCTATTACATAAGTAGATTCCTAAGATTTATCTCATATTATGATATAAATAAACAGCTCTTGTTGTATCGGTCCAAAACCTTTCCAATTGATCTTTACGGTGCTTCTTCTATCAATTAAAATTTTTTTTATCCATAGAAAAAGAAAGTATTTAGGCATATCTAGTCTTCACTTCATATTTCGATCTATGAAGTTTATTTATTTGCTACAGCTGATAAAAAATCGTTTTGGACGATGCTTATGTAGAAAGCCTTTTTTTTGTGTTTCTAGTATTTCATTGACTAGCTGTTCGGTCTTTTTTCTATAGTGGAGATAGTCGCACGTAATGACAGATCACAGCCATATTATTAAAAGCTTGTGGTAAAAAGGGGTTTCGTTCTAATGCCCGAAAATAATATTCTAAAGCTTTGGTATGTTCCCCATTACTTGTGTGGATAAGGCCTATATTATAGAGTATATAACTTCGATCATAGGGGTCAATTTCTAGTCGCATAGCTTCATAATAATTCTGTAATGCTTCCGCATAATTTCCTTCAGATTGAGCCGACATCCGTTACGGTCGTCATTCGCTTTAACGAATTCTCCGTTTCAGAACCGTATGTGAGATTTTCATCTCATACGGCTCCTCCTTTAGGTGCATAATGAAAATAATAAATATATGGAAAAATGTGATGTCATTATGAACTAAGCGGGGCTAATGTTTTTACAAGAAATCCCTAGCCAACCTTCTTGCAAAAGATCTTTTCTTACTACCAAGTGGGTTCATGCTAGATAAAAATAAAAAAAGAAACTCTAAAAATTTCTTTGTTCTCAACGCCCCTAAATTTCCAGGAATTAGTCACTTCAACAGTCTTCAATGGTTATACGGGTATCCAAAGTACGAACGAGATGGATGTTTATTGTTCCAACCATTTTAATTAGTCCCAATCCCAAAGAAGACGAAGAAAGGGAATCATTTTGAAGAAAGTTTTCGTGTTGTTGATTTCTCGGCGTAGTGCTTCTTCCCCTCTGCCTCCTATTCGTATATTGTATTAGTGTAGTAGGATTGATCTGTAATACGGGAACCATAGGTAAAAAACCTTTTGCTCAATACTAGAATTCCCAATTGAAGCATCTAAGGCTGCATTAATCGTGGATACATGACAGAAGGGATTGCTTTTTTTATATTATAAACTTCACCTTCAAAAGCGTAGATTTTTTTCAATACTCGTTTTTCTTTCTATTTCAAATCAGCGAGAAAGAAAAAAAATACTGATAATCAAATCGCACCATCTCTGTAATAACTAAATGCCTCTTTTTCTCCGGAAGTTGTCGGAATGACTCGTAATAAGATATCGGCTACAATTGTAAAGGTTTTATCAATAAAATTTCCATTTATACGCGATCTTGGCATAGGTAGTAATCCATTCTATAACTTTTTTTATTTCCTTTACCTTTTCTTTTGTAAGAAAATTTTCTCACAAACAAAGGAATTTGTATAGTACGAACTAACATAAAAGCGGACTCATAAAAAAAAACCTTCTATCTACTTCAAATTTTTCCGGTCAAAAAAGGGTCTCTATTAACCATAATCTAAAAAACGATGAATAACTCGCTATTCACCCAGGTCCTCAGTCATAATCCTGATGTCGGAGAGATGGCCGAGTGGTTGAAGGCGTAACATTGGAACTGTTATGTAGACTTTTGTTTACCGAGGGTTCGAATCCCTCTCTTTCCGTACTTTCAACTAATTCACCAATCTTACGTGATTGACCACAATGTATCAAATAAAAAAAAATCGATATAAAATCTACCTTGTTTTGATTTTGAAATAGATTCTCTATTCCTAATTTCTTTGATATGGAAAATAGCAAACAAGGGATCCAAATCTCTCTACCAATCTATGATACATGAATCGGAAAAAGATTACCCAACAAAATCCTTTACCTCGTGCCTTTTTTTTTTTTATCAAAAAGAGGGCAAAGGCGAGTTGGCCGAACTCTTGTTTTTAGTTATGTTTTTTACTTAAGTTAGGTTTATTAAGTCTGTCGAGAGTAATATTCTACGACAAGCAATTCATTTATTTTCAAACCAACGCATTTCCTATCTATTATTTGATTGACTAACCCTTCATATTGGAATGTGTGAAGAGTAAGATGATTTGGCAATTCCTCAGGAGCAGATGAATCAAGAAGATTTTGAACCAAAGTTCTAGAGTTTTGTTCATCCTTCACTGTAATAATATCTCGGGGTTTGCAGCGATAACTTGGTATATCAACTATACGACCATTAACTAAAATATGTCCATGGTTAACTAATTGGCGTGCTTGAGGAATAGTCAAAGCCATACCCAATCGAAAAAGGATGTT